TTAAGTAAATGTAAAATGTTGAAGTCTCTGAAGTAGGAATCAAAAAAAATTCTACTTTCATTTACAGTTAAGTTATTTATAATATATATAATAAAGATAAAAAAATTAGACTAAAAAATAGTATGAATCAGAAGATCTACTAAAAATCTAATAAACAATCTAATAAAAAAATAAGTAATACAAAAAACTAGGAACTAGTTATTTTAATAAGTTTATTCAGTAGTTTATTCATAATTATTAACTGGTTTTACGAAAAATTATTTGATTGTCTTCCGTTCCAAACGAAAAACAAAAAAAACATAGAAAAATATTCTTTTTTTTTTTATAGTTATATATTTTATATAGTTTATAGAAAAAAAAGGATATGATACCTCTTACTTTACTTTACTACTTTACCATAACATAGAATAAAAAAAAATCACTAAAATGTCTCAAATTATGGATTCTTTAAACAAATTAATTTATGGGATTAAATTATGGATATCATTTCAATTTGAAAATTGGAAATTCGATTTATTTAGATTTTCGAAAAAAAAAAAGAAAAAATTCAAGCTTTTCAATTAAGATTTGCTAACTTAAATTTTTCGATGTGGCTTAATATGCGCATGTAAATTAAATGAAATACAGCAAAAATATACAAAATATATAGAGATCTTAAGTATAAGTAGAAATTTTGATTAATTATTTAATTTTTATTAAATTTATTCATCAATTTCGCACGAAGTATTTTAAATTATAAATAAATATTATACTCCATAGAAAATTTTGTTTCTCCTAATTGAATATTTTAGGGAATTTTAATATATATATATATATATTTCATATATTTTTAGTTAGATTATGCTTTTCTATAATGAAAAATTTGACTAAAAGGCCCTGTATGGTATAGAATCTAAAAAATACATGGATAATTAATTATATAGTAAACAAAGATTCGTTTGACCAATAGATGTTTTTCACATCCAACTACAACAATGAGTAATCCATTTTAAATGGCAGTTCCAAAAAAACGTACTTCTATTTCCAAAAAGCATATTCGTAAAAATTTTTGGAAAAAAAAGGGATATTGGGCAGCGTTAAAAGCTTTTTCAATAGCAAAATCTCTTTATTCCGGGAATTCAACTTTGTTTATAGAAAAAAAAAAAATAAAAAAAATCTTCGTCGAATACGAACAATCGAAATACGAACAATAGAAGTCGGCCTAACCCAAAAAAATCTTATAACAAATTGGAACGATGATGCATCTTATAGTAAACAAAGTAAAACGATTCTACTATAGTAGGAATCAAAAAATTTGAAACAAAAAAAAGGAGTTTTATATGATTTATCCGTCTTTTCTACTAGGCAATTCCGCATCTCTAGCTATGAAGCTAATGAATTCGGTCGTTGTGGTCGGACTCTATTATGGATTTCTGACCACATTATCCATAGGCCCTTCTTATCTCTTACTTCTCCAAGCTCATTTTCAGGTTATAGAAGAAGGAGAAGAAGAAGCAATCGAGAAGGAGGTAGCCGCATCAACTGGTTTTCTGATAGGACAGCTCCTGATGTTCATATCGATCTATTATAGGCCTCCGCGTCTAGTATTGAGTAGGCCTCGTACAATAACTTTCATAACTGTACCTTATCTTTACCTTCATTACATGTGGTACAGTTACGAAGACTTTTTTGTTGATGAAAAATCTACTCGCAAAAATTCAATGCGTACGCGTAATCTCAGCATTCAATGTATATTCCTGAATAATCTCTTTTTTCAATTATTGAGCCATTTCTTTTTTTTCCCAAGTACAATGTTTTTCAGATTACTCAACGTTTATATGTTTCGATACAACAACAAGATATTATTTTTAACAAGTAGTTTTGTTGGTTGGTTAATTGGTCACATTTTATTCATGAAATCGGTTAGATTCGTATTAGTATGGATACAGCAAAATTATTTGGTTAGATCGGATAAGCCTGTTAGGCCTAAAAAGTACCTTTTCTATGTGTTTCGATTTTATCAGAATTTGATCTTCGATTTGAGAAATTTTTTTGGTCTAATCGGTGGTATTCTCGTATTTTTTACATGTCTACTCATTTTTAACAAAATGCCGTTACCTATTTTGACTTATAAACCGAAAGAAGCCGAAGTGGAAATAGACCGAGAAAAAGCTGAAGAATATTTTTATAGAATAGGCCTAGCGAAAGAAGGGGAATTTACCAAGGAAGAGCCTTCTCCTCCCCTTTTTAAAGTTTTTAAAGAAGCATTCTATAAAAAAATCCCAACTTCTGATCAAAATGATGGAAAAAAAAGAATTTCTTTTTCACATCCACCTAGTTTAGCCGCTTTCTCGGGAATGATACAAAAAAAGACTTCTTTGTCTACAACAGAAAAATTATCATCTGATGAACTGTACAATTATGGGATTCGTACCAATGAACAAAAAAAGAACAGCTTAAGCACTGAATTTTCTAAAGAAATTGCAGTTTTAGACAGAAAAGGGCTTAAAGAGATAAATGGATTGGAAAAAAAAACTCGATTAGCCGATAAAAAAAAAGATAAAATACAATATTTCCAAAAAACATCTGATCCCCTCTTAAGGGGATCCCCTCGGGGACACCCCAAAAAGCCACCTGCACCCACACCCTTCAAAAGATTAACTGACCTCTTCTTTCTTCCACCCGAAGCTCAACTTATAAAAAATAATGAAAGGTACCTAGAAAAATGTAGACCCGACGCGATAATTATAGCAGAATTTAGGTATTTCATGTCTTTTATAAACGATTCCTTGGCTCAAAGTAAAGGGTTTCATCAAAATTTTATTGAAAGGGAGGGAAAAATAAAAGAAATCGAGAAAAAAACTCTTTTCTGGCCATCCAGTCTACTAAAAAATATACAACAATTACGGAAACAAGAAAAAGATGCGGTGTTAGTGGAGGCTGATATTGCCGGACTGCCATGCAGGCGTGCAACTGTTTTGCTTTCTGGAGGGGAGAGTGACACAGATGAAAAAGAATCCAAAAAATTACATTTCAAACGTTATGTACCAAGATCACAATTTCGTCGAGAATTGATCAAAGGTTCCATGCGTGTTCAAAAATGTAAAACGAGTGTTTGGTCAATATATCTAGAAAAACCACATTCCAGATTTTTTACAAACAGAATAGATTCTTTGTTTTATACTTTTCTTAAGTATTGCGAGTTTATTAGAGGAATTTTTCTAGAGTATACGGGAAAAATCTCAGAATTTGAACGTTTGGTTTATTACTCTTCTTTCGAAGATGTCCTTCTTACTATAGAAGAATTGGAAAACGAACCGACCGAAAGGGAAAAAATAGACGAACAAATAATGGAGGCCGAAAGAGCCTGGGAGGAGGAGTATACGTACGGTCAACCACTAAGGGCTGCGCTTCTAGGCGCCCAGGCAATTCTTAGAAAATATATTATATTCCCTTTATTGATAGTAGCGAAAAATATTGGCCGTATGTTATTATTGCAACGGCCTGAGTGGTCGCAAGATTTCAAAGAGTGGAAGAACGAAGTATATATAAAATGTACCTATAACGGTATTCCATTCTCAACCGAAAAACTTCCTGAATACTGGTCAGAAGACGGTTTCCAGATAATGGCAGTCTCTCCTTTCCGCCTAAAACCTTGGCACGACGGATATAGGCCTTTTGATCGAGACCCTTATCAAGTTGTTAATAAATTTGATAGTTATGATGAAGTTGGTCCTACAGAAAAAAAAGGGTCTTTTAATAATATTAAGCAATCATGTAAAAGATTTGATAAGCGAGCGCGCCAAATATTTGCGCGAATACGCTACTTATTTGAGCGAGCACGTCAAAGAGCGTATCCATTTCGTAAAAAGTATAATAGTAAGAAATTACGCAAAAATAAACTTCGGGAATCATATAAAAAACATCAGGAATTATATAAAAAGGGATTATATATAAAACTTTGGGAATCATATAAAAAACTTTGGGAATTACATAAAAAACTTTGGGAATTACATAAAGGGGAATTTTATGATAAACTTCAGGAATTATATAATAAATTTCAGGAATTATGTAAAATACTTCAGGAATTATATAATGACTTTCAGGAATTCGATAATAAATCTAAGGAAGCATCTAAAAAACTTCGGGAATTATATAAAAAAATAGAAAAAAAAAGCTGAAAAAAAAAGCTGAAGAAAAAGCTGAAGAAAAAGATATTGAATTGCCGTCGTATAAGCTTCCTAGACATTCGTATCCTTCACTTAAGCTTCGTACTCGTATGTATACCGGAGATGGGTATACGTTTTATAGAACTTGGCGTAATGCTAATATGAGAAGGCAGACGGGTGGAGGTACCCCTGCTCTTCCTCCGTTGCCGGAGGAGGAGCCTCCTACATCTTTATCAAAATTTTTACAAAAAGGAATATTAATTATTGAAGGATATCCAGCGTCTATGTCTATAAATAATGGGAATTTTCTTATGTATCAAATGATAGGTATTTCACGGGCTCATAGGAGTAGACACAAAATTAATCAAAAAATATACAGATACATAGACAAAAACAATTCTGATTTGCTTATTCTTGAAAATATTTTATTACCTAGACGTCGTCGAGAATTGAGAATTCTAACTTGTTTCAACCCAAGGAATAATAAAGTTGTGGATAAAAACCCAGTATTTTACAATGGGAATAGGGTAAAAAACGGTAGTCAATTTTTTGATAAAAGCAAAGATCTTGATCGAGATAAAAAGAAACTTATCAAATTCAAATCCTTTCTTTGGCCGAATTATCGATTAGAAGATTTAGCTTGTATGAATCGTTATTGTATCCATACTAATAACGGCAGTCGTTTTAGTATGTTAAGAATACGTATGTATCCACGATTAAAAACTCATTTATGATACATTTATCTTATATATTCCTTATCGTCTAGTAGATAAATAGATGCGCACGCGCCTTGTCTTAGCGTCCAATTTCGATACATGATACTAATTCGATAACGTATCAATTAGATCCAGAAATGAATCAACAGAATTTTCTTTATTCATTTTATCAAAATGAATAAAGAAAATTCTGATTATTATGTGTACCAGATAAAAATAGCTGGCATTATTATTACTGATCGGCAAAATTCCATATTTGGTAAAAAAAAAAAGAAGTTTTAAATTTTATGACAAAAAAATCATTCATATCTGTTATTTCGCATGAAGAAAAAGAAGAAAACAGGGGGTCCGTTGAATTTCAAGTATTCCGTTTTAGCAATAAGATAGGAAGACTTACTTCACATTTGGAATTGCACAAAAAAGACTATTCATCTCAGAGAGGTCTACGAAAAATTCTAGGAAAACGGCAACGACTACTGGCTTATTTGTTAAAAAAAGATGGAGTACGCTATAAAGAATTAATCAGTCAATTGAACATTCGAAAGCTAAAATAAAAACACGTTAATTTGAAGAGTCGTTTTGAATTATTTGATTTATTAGATCTTGAATTTTGATGAACTTCTTTTTGTTTTCAGCAATTCATGGAAAACTGAATAATGAATCGGGGAAAACCTATGGCTGTACCAACTACAAGAAAAGACCTCATGATAGTCAATATGGGTCCTCACCATCCATCCATGCATGGCGTTCTCCGACTTATCCTTACTTTAGACGGTGAAGATGTTATTGACTGTGAACCAATATTGGGTTATTTACACAGAGGGATGGAAAAAATTGCGGAAAACCGAACAATTATACAATATCTGCCTTATGTAACACGTTGGGATTATTTAGCCACTATGTTCACCGAAGCAATAACGGTAAATGGGCCAGAACAATTGGGAAATATTCAAGTACCTAAGAGGGCTAGCTATATCAGAGTGATTATGCTGGAGTTAAGTCGTATAGCTTCTCATTTGTTATGGCTCGGCCCTTTTATGGCAGATATTGGCGCGCAGACCCCCTTCTTCTATATTTTCAGAGAAAGAGAATTGGTATATGATTTATTCGAAGCTGCCACCGGTATGAGAATGATGCATAATTATTTTCGTATCGGCGGAGTAGCTGCCGACCTACCTTATGGATGGATAGATAAATGTTTAGATTTTTGTGATTATTTTTTAACAGGGATTGCTGAATACCAAAAACTTATTACACGAAATCCTATTTTTTTAGAACGAGTTGAAGGAGTGGGCATTATTGGTGGAGAAGAGGCAATAAATTGGGGTTTATCGGGACCAATGCTACGAGCTTCCGGAATACAATGGGATCTTCGTAAAGTTGATCATTATGAGTGTTACGACGAATTTGATTGGGAAGTCCAATGGCAAAAAGAAGGAGATTCATTAGCTCGTTATTTAATACGAATCGGTGAAATGGCAGAATCCATCAAAATTATTCAACAGGCTCTAGAAGGAATTCCAGGGGGTCCCTATGAGAATTTAGAAATCCGACGCTTTAATAGAATAAAATATCCTGAATGGAATGATTTTGAATATCGATTCATTAGTAAAAAGCCATCCCCTGCTTTTGAATTGTCGAAACAAGAACTTTATGTAAGAGTCGAAGCCCCAAAGGGGGAATTGGGAATATTTTTGATAGGAGACCAGAGTGTTTTTCCTTGGAGATGGAAAATTCGTTCCCCGGGTTTTATCAATTTGCAAATTCTTCCTCAGTTAGTTAAAAAAATGAAATTGGCTGATATTATGACGATACTAGGTAGCATAGATATTATTATGGGAGAAGTTGATCGTTGAAATGATAATTGATACAACAGAAGTACAAGCTATCAAGTCTTTTTCCAGATTAGAATCCTTAAAAGAGGTTTATGAAACTATATGGATGCTTGTCCCTATTTTGATTCTCATATTGGGAATCACAACAGGTGTACTAGTAATTGTGTGGTTAGAAAGAGAAATATCCGCAGGTATACAACAACGTATTGGACCTGAATACGCCGGCCCTTTGGGAATTCTTCAAGCTCTAGCAGACGGGATAAAATTACTTTTGAAAGAGAACCTTCTTCCATCTAGGGGGGATACACGTTTATTTAGTATCGGACCCTCTATAGCAGTCATATCAATTCTACTAAGTTATTCAGTAATTCCTTTTGGCTATCGCCTTATTCTAGCCGATCTCAGTATTGGTGTTTTTTTATGGATTGCCGTTTCAAGTATTGCTCCAATTGGACTTCTTATGTCAGGATATGGATCAAATAATAAATATTCCTTTTTAGGTGGTCTACGGGCTGCTGCTCAATCAATTAGTTATGAAATACCATTAACTCTATGTGTGTTATCAACATCTCTACGTGTGATTCGTTGAGACATAAGTCTTCCTCCATTTCTTTTTAGGTTTCTAAGAATAAAAATTAAACGTATTAAATAGATATATCTTTCTTTCTTTTTTTATTCACTAGCCCGGATTGCTAAACTAAACTAGATAGTTAGATGAGTGAAAGAAAACAGCTTCGAAATTCGCAGTAAAAAAATGGAATCTCATTTCCTATGTACAAGGGTTAAACGAAAATAAACATAAGCAGTCAAGACTCTTTACCCCAAGATTGGTTAATAAGTCATCATGTCTTGAAGCGGGTTGAAAAGAACAACTCTATGGAGCTTTTACTATCTTTTGTATGTATTCCCATACATGAATTACCATAGAGATTGAGAAAAAATGAGTGGATGATTAGGAACACAAAAGTACACAAAGGATTCGTAATAGAGATTATGTAAGTTATTCGAAGAGACTTTTATACATAAAAGAAATACTAATTAGGGCTTTAAATTTGTAGAAACGATCAAGTAGTACTCCCAAAAATGAAATTCCGATCCAGAGTATGATCCTATCCACCGATTATATGAATAACTATCAGTAACGAAGTAATCCTTTACCCTTTCTTTCTTTTATTTAGGTTTAATATAAAAGTAAAGTAAAGGAACGAAAAGAAAGTATGGAATTGCAAAAAAAATCTTTTTTATCTGATATCCATATTAATGGAAATGAAATTTTTGTCATGTCATAAATAATGAATGTTTAATTCTTTTTTTTTCGGAATCGAAAAAAAAAGTGAACTATTTATTGATATTGGTAATAAAGAGTATTTTTTTTGAAGGATCTAAGTTATTACTCAATAAAAAAATTGAAATTCTTAAACTTAAAGTAAGGGATAAGATCAATTCCGAAGCACTTTTTTTATAGTATAGCAGACAGAATTCCATTAGTCTAATTCAGGAACTTTCGATTGATTTTAACTTTATCTATCCTACAAGTATATCAAGATTAAATAAAGAATATCTAATCAGTCCCTAGATTTATTTATGGCTCTCGAGGAGCCGTATGAGGTGAAAATCTCATGTACGGTTCTGGAATAGCGATGATAAGAGTGATCTTATCATCGACTATGATTATCTAACAGTTCAAGTACAGTTGATATAGTTGAGGCGCAGTCAAAATATGGTTTTTGGGGATGGAATTTGTGGCGGCAACCTATAGGGTTTATTGTTTTTATAATTTCTTCTCTAGCCGAATGCGAGAGATTGCCTTTTGATTTACCAGAAGCAGAAGAAGAATTAGTAGCAGGTTATCAAACCGAATATTCGGGTATCAAATTTGGTTTATTTTATGTTGCTTCCTATTTAAATCTACTAGTCTCTTCACTATTTGTAACAGTTCTTTACTTGGGTGGTTGGAATCTCTCTATTCCATACATATTGATTCCTGAGTTTTTGGAAATAAATAAAGCGTATGGAGTCTTTGGAACAACAATTGGTATTTTCATTACATTAGCGAAAACTTTTTTGTTCTTGTTCATTCCTATCACAACAAGGTGGACTTTACCTAGACTGAGAATGGACCAATTATTAAATCTTGGATGGAAATTTCTTTTACCTATTTCTTTAGGTAATCTATTATTAACAACTTCTTCCCAACTCCTTTCATTATAAATTTATATAAAAAAATCGAATAGAATATTTGATATTCACTATAATTCAAATTCAAATATTCAAATTCAATTCACAACTTGTATCAAACAAGAGAAAGAAACAAAATCCAATTTATTATTGATATTTACTATATGTTCCCTATGGTAACTGGGTTCATCAATTATGGTCAACAAGCAGTACGGGCGGCAAGGTACATTGGTCAAAGTTTTATGATTACCCTATCTCATGCCAACCGTTTACCCGTAACTATTCAATACCCTTATGAAAAATTGATCACATCGGAGCGTTTTCGTGGTCGAATACACTTTGAATTTGATAAATGCATTGCTTGTGAAGTATGTGTTCGTGTATGTCCTATAGATCTACCTGCTGTTGATTGGAAATTGGAAACGGATATTCGAAAGAAACGATTGTTTAATTACAGCATTGATTTCGGAATCTGTATATTTTGTGGTAATTGTGTTGAGTATTGCCCAACAAATTGTTTATCAATGACTGAAGAATATGAGCTTTCTACTTATGATCGTCACGAATTAAATTATAATCAAATTGCTCTGGGTCGTTTACCAATATCAATAACGGATGATTACACAATTCGAACAATTTTGAATTCGCCTCAAACAAAAGAGAAATCTCATAACAAATGAGAAATCTTGTGATGGAAGAAATTACTAAGGTTCTTTTATTTAATTTTAAATTTAAATTCAAAAAGTTGATTTTTTTATTTTGGTCAAAAATTACAAACCCCGACTATTCTATTCACTATTCTATTGATTGATGAAAATCACAACTTAATTTGTATTGAAAATCTGTTTACTGTAATGATTTCCAATAGTTTTAGTTTCGAACGACTCTTTCAGATAAAAAAAGAATGCGATGGGTCCAATAACTTTAATATGTATATCAAATTAGGATTTCATTTAATTAGCAATAATTAGTAGCGCATGAACTTCTTTTTTCCTGTCCAAGTCAATAAGATCATGAAAAATTCCTATTTTTTTATCTCTTATTTTACATATAATGGATTTAACTGGAGCAATACATGATTTTCTTTTAGTCTTTCTGGGGTCAGGTCTTATATTAGGGGGTCTCGGAGTGGTATTATTTACCAATCCTATTTTTTCTGCCTTTTCACTGGGATTGGTTCTTGTTTGTATATCTTTATTTTATATTCTAGCAAACTCGCATTTTGTAGCTTCTGCACAACTCCTTATTTATGTAGGAGCTATAAATGTTTTAATAATATTTGCTGTAATGTTCATGAGTGGGCCAGAATATGGCAAAGATTTTCATCTTTGGACTGTTGGGGATGGGGCTATTTCGTTGGTTTGTACAAGTCTTTTTGTTTCATTAATTATTACTATTCTAAATACGTCATGGTATGGGATTATTTGGACTACAAGATTAAACCAGATTCTAGAACAAGATTTGATAAATACTAGTCAACAAATTGGAATTCATTTATCAACAGATTTTTTTCTTCCATTTGAACTCATTTCAATAATTCTTTTAGTTGCTTTAATAGGTGCAATTTCTGTGGCTCGCCAATAAGTCAATAATTTATTTTTAAAACTAGCAATCCAAATAAAAATGAAATTTTATCCTATTCATTTCCATTCAATTTTATTCGAATTGATGCATAAAACGGAAATACTTTATAGATAGTTAGATTTATTAACAAACAAACTATTTTTTTATTCATCGATTTGAACGTTTCGTTTCGGAAAAAAAAAATATTGCATTGAATTAACTCCTCCAATCTGGACGATTGACTAAAAATGAGCTATTATGATTTAAAAGAAGCCGCTATGGTGAAATTGGTAGACACGCTGCTCTTAGGAAGCAGTGCGAGAGCATCTCGGTTCGAGTCCGAGTAGCGGCATGCCATCGTACAAATTAACAAAAGGATTCAATAGTTCTATAATGAATAATGAAATGAATTTCATTTATTATTTCCATTTACTAATTTGCAATTGAAGGATTTCTTTTTTTTTTTTTATGATATTTTCGACTTTAGAGCATATTTTAACTCATATTTCCTTTTCAATGGTTTCCATTGTAATTATACTTCAGTTGATAACTTTATTAGTCAATGAGATAGTAGGACTATATGATTCATTTGAAAGGGGCATGATAATTACTTTTTTCTGTCTAACAGGGTTATTAGTTACTCGTTGGATTTATTGGAAACATTTCCCATTAAGTGATCTATATGAATCATTAATCTTCCTTTCTTGGAGTTTCTACATTATTCATATGATTCTTTATTTTAAAAAACAGAAAAAAAATATAAGTGCAATAACCGCGCCAAGTGCTATTTTTACCCAAGGGTTTGCTACTTCGGGACTCTTAACGGAAATGCATCGATCCGCAATATTAGTACCCTCCCTCCAATCTCATTGGTTAATGATGCATGTAAGTATGATGGTCTTGGGTTATGCAGCTCTTTTATGCGGATCATTATTATCAATAACACTTTTAATCATTACATTTCAAAAAGAAATAAAAAAAGATATAATAAGGATTTTTGATAAAAGAAAACATTTATTAAATGATTCATCTTTCTTCGGTGAGATTCAATACATGAATGAAAAAGGCAATATTTTACAAAGCACTTCTCCCCTTTCGGTTCAGAATTATTACAAGTCTCAGTTGATTGAACAACTGGATTTTTGGGGTTATCGTGTTATTAGTCTAGGATTTTTCTTTTTAACCACAGGTATTCTTTCAGGAGCAGTATGGGCCAATGAGGCATGGGGATCATATTGGAATTGGGACCCAAAGGAAACTTGGGCATTTATTACTTGGACCCTATTTGCTATTTATTTACATGTTAGAACAAATAAAAATTTGCAGAGTGCCGATTCTGCAATTGTGGCTTTTATAGGCTTTCTTATAATTTGGATATGTTATTTTGGGGTCAATCTATTAGGAATAGGGCTACATAGTTATGGTTCATTTACATTAACACTTAATTAAATTGAAGAAAGGGACTTGCGAATCTAAACATAGGACAAGGCCTAAGCAAGTTTCTTATAAACATTTAAAGAAAGTTTTAAATGGTTCTCGCAAACGTCAAACATGACTGATTATAATTTCAATTCGGTCTGGCCTTTCTTCTTCTTGACTTTATGTAAAGAAGAAGAAAGACTTTTTTTTTTTTCATTTTTTTTCTTTTATTTAATGAAATGAAAGGAAAGCTATCTATAAAAAAAATTGGATAGAACAGCTTCCGCCTTCTCCACTGATAGTGAGAGAGCGAAATCCGGGTAAACGCCAATACCTATTACTGGTAGAAAGATAGAAGTCGAAACAAATAACTCGCGCGGTCCAGAATCAAAAAAATAAGAGTTTGGAATATTAAATAACTTATATCCATAGAACATTTGACGTGACATAGATAATGAATAAATAGGAGTTAATATCATTCCAATTGCCATTCCAAAAAAAATTAGTATTTTGGGTAGTAAAAGATATTTTTGGCTGGTAATTATTCCACAAAATACTATTAATTCTGCAATGAAACCACTCATGCCCGGTAACGCAAGGGATGCCAGCGAAAAGCTACTGAAAAGTGTGAATATTTTTGGCATTGGAATAGCAATTCCGCCCATTTCGTCGAGATAAACAAGACATATTCTATCGTAACTAGTTCCCGCTAAGAAAAAAAGTGCAGCACCAATAAAGCCATGAGAGATTATTTGTAAAATGGCTCCATTAAGTCCCGTATCGGTTATAGAACTAATTCCTATAATTATGAAACCCATGTGAGATACAGAGGAATAGGCTATTCTTTTTTTTAAATTACGTTGCCCAAGAGATGTTGAAGCTGCATAGATTATTTGTATTGTGCCTATTATTATCAACCAGGGAGAAAATTTAAAATGAGCATGAGGTAATAGTTCCATATTGATACGAACCAATCCATACGCTCCCATTTTTAATAAGATTCCGGCTAGAAGCATACAAGTACTGTAATGTGCTTCTCCATGGGTATCTGATAACCATGTATGTAAAGGAATAATCGATAATTTTACAGCAAAAGCAATAAAAAATCCAATATAGAATATTATTTCTAATGCCAGAGGATACGATTGATTAACTAATGTTTCAAAATTTAATGTTGGTTCATTGGAACCATATAAACCAACACCCAGAGCTCCCAGCAATAGGAAAATGGAACCCCCTGCGGTATACAAAATAAACTTAGTAGCTGAATAGAGACGTTTCTTTCCCCCCCACATAGATAAAAGTAGATAAACAGGAATTAATTCTAATTCCCACATTATGAAAAAAAGTAAAAGGTCTCGGGACGAAAACGATCCTATTTGGCCACTGTACATTGCTAACATCATGAAATAGAATAATCGAGAATTTCGAGTAACCGGCCAAGCCGCTAACGTAGCTAAAGTAGTGATGAATCCCGTCAGTAAGATGGGCCCTATCGAAAGTCCATCTATTCCTAATCTCCAGTGAAAATCAAAAAAATTGATCCATTTATAATCTTCTGCCAGTTGTATTAATGGATCGTCTGGTTGGAAATGATAACAGAATGCGTAGGTTGTTATAAGGAGCTCTAGCATTGAAATACATACTGTATACCACCGGATAACCTTATTTCCTCTATGAGGAAAAAAGAAAATTAAAGAACCTGCAAATAGGGGCAAAACTACAATTGTAGTTAACCAAGGAAAATAATTCATGGTAAAGACAAGATACACTTGATCCAAAAAAAACCCGTACCCTAACTATAGTTAGGGTACGGGTTTTTGTCGGTAAAAAAAATCCAAATAGACTGGATTCAAGTGGAGTTTTCTGAAACGTATCAATAAGCTAGACCCATACTGCGAGTTGTTTCAGGCCCTAGATAAACTCGAACACTTAAAAAATCGGTTGGACAGGCAGACTCACATCTCTTACAACCAACACAGTCCTCTGTTCTCGGAGCAGAGGCTATTTGTTTAGCCTTACATCCATCCCAAGGTATCATTTCTAATACATCCGTAGGACAAGCTCGTACGCATTGAGTACACCCTATACATGTATCATAAATCTTTACTGAATGTGACATTGAATCTATAATTTTTTTTTAACTTCATTAAATTTCGATCTAGTTCTAGTTAAAGTAAATGAATCAAATATTCAAATACCAGACGAATCAATGATTTACCAGAATTTTTGAATTAATCTACTTCTGGATTGGATCGGCTTATTAGAAAATAAATAAAAAAAAAGAGGTCCAAAATACTTTATATTTATTTATTACATTTTTGAAAGTATGATTATACCTTAAGGTACCATACTTAGTAATGTAATTTGAATTGATGACTATTAAAAATTTAATTTCTATAATTCTAATATATCTATAATCCGAATATAATAGAATTAAAAAAAAAAAACAACTACTTATTCAATAAATTCGATTGATCGATACGAGTTGATTTTCTGTTACAATAAATTGAGGAAACAATAGCCAGTCCAATAGCAGCTTCAGCGGCTGCGATAGCTATAACAAAAATTGCGAAAATGTTTCCTTTTAATTGGCGACTATCAAAAAAATCAGAAAATGTTACAAAATTTAGATTAACTGCATTCAATAGAAGTTCAAGACACATAAGAGCCCGAACCAAATTTCGGCTCGTGGATAGTCCGTAGATTCCTATAGAAAATAAATAGGCACTCAAAACAAGTACATGTTCGAGCATCATTAACCAACTCCTTATCAATCTCGATTCTTTTCAATATGAACAATAATTAAACCGATTTTATTGACTAGAATATAAGAAGTTCGAATAGAGGAGTTTAATTTAAGAATAAAAAAATAGTTTGTTTGTTAATAAATCTAACTATCTATAAAGTATTTCCGTTTTATGCATCAATTCGAATAAAATTGAATGGAAATGAATAGGATAAAATTTCATTTTTATTTGGATTGCTAGTTTTAAAAATAAATTATTGACTTATTGGCGAGCCACAGAAATTGCACCTATTAAAGCAACTAAAAGAATTATTGAAATGAGTTCAAATGGAAGAAAAAAATCTGTTGATAAATGAATTCCAATTTGTTGACTAGTATTTATCAAATCTTGTTCTAGAATCTGGTTTAATCTTGTAGTCCAAATAATCCCATACCATGACGTATTTAGAATAGTAATAATTAATGAAACAAAAAGACTTGTACAAACCAACGAAATAGCCCCATCCCCAACAGTCCAAAGATGAAAATCTTTGCCATATTCTGGCCCACTCATGAACATTACAGCAAATATTATTAAAACATTTATAGCTCCTACATAAATAAGGAGTTGTGCAGAAGCTACAAAATGCGAGTTTGCTAGAATATAAAATAAAGATATACAAACAAGAACCAATCCCAGTGAAAAGGCAGAAAAAATAGGATTGGTAAATAATACCACTCCGAGACCCCCTAATATAAGACCTGACCCCAGAAAGACTAAAAGAAAATCATGTATTGCTCCAGTTAAATCCATTATATGTAAAATAAGAGATAAAAAAATAGGAATTTTTCATGATCTTATTGACTTGGACAGGAAAAAAGAAGTTCATGCGCTACTAATTATTGCTAATTAAATGAAATCCTAATTTGATATACATATTAAAGTTATTGGACCCATCGCATTCTTTTTTTATCTGAAAGAGTCGTTCGAAACTAAAACTATTGGAAATCATTACAGTAAACAGATTTTCAATACAAATTAAGTTGTGATTTTCATCAATCAATAGAATAGTGAATAGAATAGTCGGGGTTTGTAATTTTTGACCAAAATAAAAAAATCAACTTTTTGAATTTAAATTTAAAATTAAATAAAAGAACCTTAGTAATTTCTTCCATCACAAGATTTCTCATTTGTTATGAGATTTCTCTTTTGTTTGAGGCGAATTCAAAATTGTTCGAATTGTGTAATCATCCGTTATTGATATTGGTAAACGACCCAGAGCAATTTGATTATAATTTAATTCGTGACGATCATAAGTAGAAAGCTCATATTCTTCAGTCATTGATAAACAATTTGTTGGGCAATACTCAACACAATTACCACAAAATATACAGATTCCGAAATCAATGCTGTAATTAAACAATCGTTTCTTTCGAATATCCGTTTCCAATTTCCAATCAACAGCAGGTAGATCTATAGGACATACACGAACACATACTTCACAAGCAATGCATTTATCAAATTCAAAGTGTATTCGACCACGAAAACGCTCCGATGTGATCAATTTTTCATAAGGGTATTGAATAGTTACGGGTAAACGGTTGGCATGAGATAGGGTAATCATAAAACTTTGACCAATGTACCTTGCCGCCCGTACTGCTTGTTGACCATAATTGATGAACCCAGTTACCATAGGGAACATATAGTAAATATCAATAATAAATTGGATTTTGTTTCTTTCTCTTGTTTGATACAAGTTGTGAATTGAATTTGAATATTTGAATTTGAATTATAGTGAATATCAAATATTCTATTCGATTTTTTTATATAAATTTATAATGAAAGGAGTTGGGAAGAAGTTGTTAATAATAGATTACCTAAAGAAATAGGTAAAAGAAATTTCCATCCAAGATTTAATAATTGGTCCATTCTCAGTCTAGGTAAAGTCCACCTTGTTGTGATAGGAATGAACAAGAACAAAAAAGTTTTCGCTAATGTAATGAAAATACCAATTGTTGTTCCAAAGACTCCATACGCTTTATTTATTTCCAAAAACTCAGGAATCAATATGTATGGAATAGAGAGATTCCAACCACCCAAGTAAAGAACTGTTACAAATAGTGAAGAGACTAGTAGATTTAAATAGGAAGCAACATAAAATAAACCAAATTTGATACCCGAATATTCGGTTTGATAACCTGCTACTAATTCTTCTTCTGCTTCTGGTAAATCAAAAGGCAATCTCTCGCATTCGGCTAGAGAAGAAATTATAAAAACAATAAACCCTATAGGTTGCCGCCACAAATTCCATCCCCAAAAACCATATTTTGACTGCGCCTCAACTATATCAACTGTACTTGAACTGTTAGATAATCATAGTCGATGATAAGATCACTCTTATCATCGCTATTCCAGAACCGTACATGAGATTTTCACCTCATACGGCTCCTCGAGAGCCATAAATAAATCTAGGGACTGATTAGATATTCTTTATTTAATCTTGATATACTTGTAGGATAGATAAAGTTAAAATCAATCGAAAGTTCCTGAATTAGACTAATGGAATTCTGTCTGCTATACTATAAAAAAAGTGCTTCGGAATTGATCTTATCCCTTACTTTAAGTTTAAGAATTTCAATTTTTTTATTGAGTAATAACTTAGATCCTTCAAAAAAAATACTCTTTATTACCAATATCAATAAATAGTTCACTTTTTTTTTCGATTCCGAAAAAAAAAGAATTAAACATTCATTATTTATGACATGACAAAAATTTCATTTCCATTAATATGGATATCAGATAAAAAAGATTTTTTTTGCAATTCCATACTTTCTTTTCGTTCCTTTACTTTACTTTTATATTAAACCTAAATAAAAGAAAGAAAGGGTAAAGGATTACTTCGTTACTGATAGTTATTCATATAATCGGTGGATAGGATCATACTCTGGATCGGAATTTCATTTTTGGGAGTACTACTTGATCGTTTCTACAAATTTAAAGCCCTAATTAGTATTTCTTTTATGTATAAAAGTCTCTTCGAATAACTTACATAATCTCTATTACGAATCCTTTGTGTACTTTTGTGTTCCTAATCATCCACTCATTTTTTCTCAATCTCTATGGTAATTCATGTATGGGAATACATACAAAAGATAGTAAAAGCTCCATAGAGTTGTTCTTTTCAACCCGCTTCAAGACATGATGACTTATTAACCAATCTTGGGGTAAAGAGTCTTGACTGCTTATGTTTATTTTCGTTTAACCCTTGTACATAGGAAATGAGATTCCATTTTTTTACTGCGAATTTCGAAGCTGTTTTCTTTCACTCATCTAACTATCTAGTTTAGTTTAGCAATCCGGGCTAGTGAATAAAAAAAGAAAGAAAGATATATCTATTTAATACGTTTAATTTTTATTCTTAGAAACCTAAAAAGAAATGGAGGAAGACTTATGTCTCAACGAATCACACGTAGAGATGTTGATAACACACATAGAGTTAATGGTATTTCATAACTAATTGATTGAGCAGCAGCCCGTAGACCACCTAAAAAGGAATATTTATTATTTGATCCATATCCTGACATAAGAAGTCCAATTGGAGCAATACTTGAAACGGCAATCCATAAAAAAACACCAATACTGAGATCGGCTAGAATAAGGCGATAGCCAAAAGGAATTACTGAATAACTTAGTAGAATTGATATGACTGCTATAGAGGGTCCGATACTAAATAAACGTGTATCCCCCCTAGATGGAAGAAGGTTCTCTTTCAAAAGTAATTTTATCCCGTCTGCTAGAGCTTGAAGAATTCCCAAAGGGCCGGCGTATTCAGGTCCAATACGTTGTTGTATACCTGCGGATATTTCTCTTTCTAACCACACAATTACTAGTACACCTGTTGTGATTCCCAATATGAGAATCAAAATAGGGACAAGCATCCATATAGTTTCATAAACCTCTTTTAAGGATTCTAATCTGGAAAAAGACTTGATAGCTTGTACTTCTGTTGTATCAATTATCATTTCAACGATCAACTTCTCCCATAATAATATCTATGCTACCTAGTATCGTCATAATATCAGCCAATTTCATTTTTTTAACTAACTGAGGAAGAATTTGCAAATTGATAAAACCCGGGGAACGAATTTTCCATCTCCAAGGAAAAACACTCTGGTCTCCTATCAAAAATATTCCCAATTCCCCCTTTGGGGCTTCGACTCTTACATAAAGTTCTTGTTTCGACAATTCAAAAGCAGGGGATGGCTTTTTACTAATGAATCGATATTCAAAATCATTCCATTCAGGATATTTTATTCTATTAAAGCGTCGGATTTCTAAATTCTCATAGGGACCCCCTGGAATTCCTTCTAGAGCCTGTTGAATAATTTTGATGGATTCTGCCATTTCACCGATTCGTATTAAATAACGAGCTAATGAATCTCCTTCTTTTTGCCATTGGACTTCCCAATCAAATTCGTCGTAACACTCATAATGATCAACTTTACGAAGATCCCATTGTATTCCGGAAGCTCGTAGCATTGGTCCCGATAAACCCCAATTTATTGCCTCTTCTCCACCAATAATGCCCACTCCTTCAACTCGTTCTAAAAAAATAGGATTTCGTGTAATAAGTTTTTGGTATTCAGCAATCCCTGTTAAAAAATAATCACAAAAATCTAAACATTTATCTATCCATCCATAAGGTAGGTCGGCAGCTACTCCGCCGATACGAAAATAATTATGCATCATTCTCATACCGGTGGCAGCTTCGAATAAATCATATACCAATTCTCTTTCTCTGAAAATATAGAAGAAGGGGGTCTGCGCGCCAATATCTGCCATAAAAGGGCCGAGCCATAACAAATGAGAAGCTATACGACTTAACTCCAGCATAATCACTCTGATATAGCTAGCCCTCTTAGGTACTTGAATATTTCCCAATTGTTCTGGCCCATTTACCGTTATTGCTTCGGTGAACATAGTGGCTAAATAATCCCAACGTGTTACATAAGGCAGATATTGTATAATTGTTCGGTTTTCCGCAATTTTTTCCATCCCTCTGTGTAAATAACCCAATATTGGTTCACAGTCAATAACATCTTCACCGTCTAAAGTAAGGATAAGTCGGAGAACGCCATGCATGGATGGATGGTGAGGACCCATATTGACTATCATGAGGTCTTTTCTTGTAGTTGGTACAGCCATAGGTTTTCCCCGATTCATTATTCAGTTTTCCATGAATTGCTGAAAACAAAAAGAAGTTCATCAAAATTCAAGATCTAATAAATCAAATAATTCAAAACGACTCTTCAAATTAACGTGTTTTTATTTTAGCTTTCGAATGTTCAATTGACTGATTAATTCTTTATAGCGTACTCCATCTTTTTTTAACAAATAAGCCAGTAGTCGTTGCCGTTTTCCTAGAATTTTTCGTAGACCTCTCTGAGATGAATAGTCTTTTTTGTGCAATTCCAAATGTGAAGTAAGTCTTCCTATCTTATTGCTAAAACGGAATACTTGAAATTCAACGGACCCCCTGTTTTCTTCTTTTTCTTCATGCGAAATAACAGATATGAATGATTTTTTTGTCATAAAATTTAAAACTTCTTTTTTTTTTTACCAAATATGGAATTTTGCCGATCAGTAATAATAATGCCAGCTATTTTTATCTGGTACACATAATAATCAGAATTTTCTTTATTCATTTTGATAAAATGAATAAAGAAAATTCTGTTGATTCATTTCTGGATCTAATTGATACGTTATCGAATTAGTATCATGTATCGAAATTGGACGCTAAGACAAGGCGCGTGCGCATCTATTTATCTACTAGACGATAAGGAATATATAAGATAAATGTATCATAAATGAGTTTTTAATCGTGGATACATACGTATTCTTAACATACTAAAACGACTGCCGTTATTAGTATGGATACAATAACGATTCATACAAGCTAAATCTTCTAATCGATAATTCGGCCAAAGAAAGGATTTGAATTTGATAAGTTTCTTTTTATCTCGATCAAGATCTTTGCTTTTATCAAAAAATTGACTACCGTTTTTTACCCTATTCCCATTGTAAAATACTGGGTTTTTATCCACAACTTTATTATTCCTTGGGTTGAAACAAGTTAGAATTCTCAATTCTCGACGACGTCTAGGTAATAAAATATTTTCAAGAATAAGCAAATCAGAATTGTTTTTGTCTATGTATCTGTATATTTTTTGATTAATTTTGTGTCTACTCCTATGAGCCCGTGAAATACCTATCATTTGATACATAAGAAAATTCCCATTATTTATAGACATAGACGCTGGATATCCTTCAATAATTAATATTCCTTTTTGTAAAAATTTTGATAAAGATGTAGGAGGCTCCTCCTCCGGCAACGGAGGAAGAGCAGGGGTACCTCCACCCGTCTGCCTTCTCATATTAGCATTACGCCAAGTTCTATAAAACGTATACCCATCTCCGGTATACATACGAGTACGAAGCTTAAGTGAAGGATACGAATGTCTAGGAAGCTTATACGACGGCAATTCAATATCTTTTTCTTCAGCTTTTTCTTCAGCTTTTTTTTTCAGCTTTTTTTTTCTATTTTTTTATATAATTCCCGAAGTTTTTTAGATGCTTCCTTAGATTTATTATCGAATTCCTGAAAGTCATTATATAATTCCTGAAGTATTTTACATAATTCCTGAAATTTATTATATAATTCCTGAAGTTTATCATAAAATTCCCCTTTATGTAATTCCCAAAGTTTTTTATGTAATTCCCAAAGTTTTTTATATGATTCCCAAAGTTTTATATATAATCCCTTTTTATATAATTCCTGATGTTTTTTATATGATTCCCGAAGTTTATTTTTGCGTAATTTCTTACTATTATACTTTTTACGAAATGGATACGCTCTTTGACGTGCTCGCTCAAATAAGTAGCGTATTCGCGCAAATATTTGGCGCGCTCGCTTATCAAATCTTTTACATGATTGCTTAATATTATTAAAAGACCCTTTTTTTTCTGTAGGACCAACTTCATCATAACTATCAAATTTATTAACAACTTGATAAGGGTCTCGATCAAAAGGCCTATATCCGTCGTGCCAAGGTTTTAGGCGGAAAGGAGAGACTGCCATTATCTGGAAACCGTCTTCTGACCAGTATTCAGGAAGTTTTTCGGTTGAGAATGGAATACCGTTATAGGTACATTTTATATATACTTCGTTCTTCCACTCTTTGAAATCTTGCGACCACTCAGGCCGTTGCAATAATAACATACGGCCAATATTTTTCGCTACTATCAATAAAGGGAATATAATATATTTTCTAAGAATTGCCTGGGCGCCTAGAAGCGCAGCCCTTAGTGGTTGACCGTACGTATACTCCTCCTCCCAGGCTCTTTCGGCCTCCATTATTTGTTCGTCTATTTTTTCCCTTTCGGTCGGTTCGTTTTCCAATTCTTCTATAGTAAGAAGGACATCTTCGAAAGAAGAGTAATAAACCAAACGTTCAAATTCTGAGATTTTTCCCGTATACTCTAGAAAAATTCCTCTAATAAACTCGCAATACTTAAGAAAAGTATAAAACAAAGAATCTATTCTGTTTGTAAAAAATCTGGAATGTGGTTTTTCTAGATATATTGACCAAACACTCGTTTTACATTTTTGAACACGCATGGAACCTTTGATCAATTCTCGACGAAATTGTGATCTTGGTACATAACGTTTGAAATGTAATTTTTTGGATTCTTTTTCATCTGTGTCACTCTCCCCTCCAGAAAGCAAAACAGTTGCACGCCTGCATGGCAGTCCGGCAATATCAGCCTCCACTAACACCGCATCTTTTTCTTGTTTCCGTAATTGTTGTATATTTTTTAGTAGACTGGATGGCCAGAAAAGAGTTTTTTTCTCGATTTCTTTTATTTTTCCCTCCCTTTCAATAAAATTTTGATGAAACCCTTTACTTTGAGCCAAGGAATCGTTTATAAAAGACATGAAATACCTAAATTCTGCTATAATTATCGCGTCGGGTCTACATTTTTCTAGGTACCTTTCATTATTTTTTATAAGTTGAGCTTCGGGTGGAAGAAAGAAGAGGTCAGTTAATCTTTTGAAGGGTGTGGGTGCAGGTGGCTTTTTGGGGTGTCCCCGAGGGGATCCCCTTAAGAGGGGATCAGATGTTTTTTGGAAATATTGTATTTTATCTTTTTTTTTATCGGCTAATCGAGTTTTTTTTTCCAATCCATTTATCTCTTTAAGCCCTTTTCTGTCTAAAACTGCAATTTCTTTAGAAAATTCAGTGCTTAAGCTGTTCTTTTTTTGTTCATTGGTACGAATCCCATAATTGTACAGTTCATCAGATGATAATTTTTCTGTTGTAGACAAAGAAGTCTTTTTTTGTATCATTCCCGAGAAAGCGGCTAAACTAGGTGGATGTGAAAAAGAAATTCTTTTTTTTCCATCATTTTGATCAGAAGTTGGGATTTTTTTATAGAATGCTTCTTTAAAAACTTTAAAAAGGGGAGGAGAAGGCTCTTCCTTGGTAAATTCCCCTTCTTTCGCTAGGCCTATTCTATAAAAATATTCTTCAGCTTTTTCTCGGTCTATTTCCACTTCGGCTTCTTTCGGTTTATAAGTCAAAATAGGTAACGGCATTTTGTTAAAAATGAGTAGACATGTAAAAAATACGAGAATACCACCGATTAGACCAAAAAAATTTCTCAAATCGAAGATCAAATTCTGATAAAATCGAAACACATAGAAAAGGTACTTTTTAGGCCTAACAGGCTTATCCGATCTAACCAAATAATTTTGCTGTATCCATACTAATACGAATCTAACCGATTTCATGAATAAAATGTGACCAATTAACCAACCAACAAAACTACTTGTTAAAAATAATATCTTGTTGTTGTATCGAAACATATAAACGTTGAGTAATCTGAAAAACATTGTACTTGGGAAAAAAAAGAAATGGCTCAATAATTGAAAAAAGAGATTATTCAGGAATATACATTGAATGCTGAGATTACGCGTACGCATTGAATTTTTGCGAGTAGATTTTTCATCAACAAAAAAGTCTTCGTAACTGTACCACATGTAATGAAGGTAAAGATAAGGTACAGTTATGAAAGTTATTGTACGAGGCCTACTCAATACTAGACGCGGAGGCCTATAATAGATCGATATGAACATCAGGAGCTGTCCTATCAGAAAACCAGTTGATGCGGCTACCTCCTTCTCGATTGCTTCTTCTTCTCCTTCTTCTATAACCTGAAAATGAGCTTGGAGAAGTAAGAGATAAGAAGGGCCTATGGATAATGTGGTCAGAAATCCATAATAGAGTCCGACCACAACGACCGAATTCATTAGCTTCATAGCTAGAGATGCGGAATTGCCTAGTAGAAAAGACGGATAAATCATATAAAACTCCTTTTTTTTGTTTCAAATTTTTTGATTCCTACTATAGTAGAATCGTTTTACTTTGTTTACTATAAGATGCATCATCGTTCCAATTTGTTATAAGATTTTTTTGGGTTAGGCCGACTTCTATTGTTCGTATTTCGATTGTTCGTATTCGACGAAGATTTTTTTTATTTTTTTTTTTTCTATAAACAAAGTTGAATTCCCGGAATAAAGAGATTTTGCTATTGAAAAAGCTTTTAACGCTGCCCAATATCCCTTTTTTTTCCAAAAATTTTTACGAATATGCTTTTTGGAAATAGAAGTACGTTTTTTTGGAACTGCCATTTAAAATGGATTACTCATTGTTGTAGTTGGATGTGAAAAACATCTATTGGTCAAACGAATCTTTGTTTACTATATAATTAATTATCCATGTATTTTTTAGATTCTATACCATACAGGGCCTTTTAGTCAAATTTTTCATTATAGAAAAGCATAATCTAACTAAAAATATATGAAATATATATATATATATATTAAAATTCCCTAAAATATTCAATTAGGAGAAACAAAATTTTCTATGGAGTATAATATTTATTTATAATTTAAAATACTTCGTGCGAAATTGATGAATAAATTTAATAAAAATTAAATAATTAATCAAAATTTCTACTTATACTTAAGATCTCTATATATTTTGTATATTTTTGCTGTATTTCATTTAATTTACATGCGCATATTAAGCCACATCGAAAAATTTAAGTTAGCAAATCTTAATTGAAAAGCTTGAATTTTTTCTTTTTTTTTTTCGAAAATCTAAATAAATCGAATTTCCAATTTTCAAATTGAAATGATATCCATAATTTAATCCCATAAATTAATTTGTTTAAAGAATCCATAATTTGAGACATTTTAGTGATTTTTTTTTATTCTATGTTATGGTAAAGTAGTAAAGTAAAGTAAGAGGTATCATATCCTTTTTTTTCTATAAACTATATAAAATATATAACTATAAAAAAAAAAAGAATATTTTTCTATGTTTTTTTTGTTTTTCGTTTGGAACGGAAGACAATCAAATAATTTTTCGTAAAACCAGTTAATAATTATGAATAAACTACTGAATAAACTTATTAAAATAACTAGTTCCTAGTTTTTTGTATTACTTATTTTTTTATTAGATTGTTTATTAGATTTTTAGTAGATCTTCTGATTCATACTATTTTTTAGTCTAATTTTTTTATCTTTATTATATATATTATAAATAACTTAACTGTAAATGAAAGTAGAATTTTTTTTGATTCCTACTTCAGAGACTTCAACATTTTACATTTACTTAAATAATTAAGGATTTACTTTTACTAACAAATTAATTATTTGACCAATTAGAACTTCTTGGTTTGAATATTAAAATAAAAAATGTTTAATAATATTAATTAAAAATTTTATTTAATATAAAATAGTAAATTAACAAATTCTATTTTTTTAAGTTATGTAAAATAAAAACTTGATTTTTTTTATTGGCTTCTTTCAATTCAAAAGAGGCAAGAACCGGCGAATCGTAAACAAAAAATAAAATTTAAATAAAAAATTTAGATATTTGATTATGGAACATATATACCAATATGCATGGATCATACCCTTCACTCCACTTCCGGTTCCTTTGTTAATAGGAGTGGGACTTCTCCTTTTTCCGACGACAACAAAAAATCTTCGGCGTATTTGGGCTTTTTCTAGTATTTTGTTGTTAAGTATAGTTATGATTTTCTCGATGAAGCTGTCTATTCAGCAAATAAATAGCAATTCTATTTATCAATATGTATGGTCTTGGACTATTAATAATGATTTTTCTTTAGAATTCGGCTACTTGATCGATCCACTTACCTCTATTATGTCAATGTTAATTACTACTGTTGCAATTCTAGTTCTTGTTTATAGTGATAATTATATGTCTCATGATCGGGGATATTTGAGATTTTTTGCTTATATGAGTTTTTTCAATACTTCCATGCTGGGATTAGTTACTAGTTCAAATTTGATACAAATTTATATTTTTTGGGAATTAGTTGGAATGTGTTCGTATCTATTAATAGGGTTTTGGTTCATACGACCTATTGCTGCAAATGCCTGTCAAAAAGCGTTTGTGACTAATCGTGTAGGGGATTTTGGCTTATTATTAGGAATTTTAGGTATTTATTGGATAACAGGCAGTTTCGAGTTTCGGGATTTGTTTGAAATATTCAATAACTTAATTAATAAAAATGAGATCCATTTTTTATTTTGTATTTTGTGTACTTTCTTGTTATTTGCTGGTGCAGTTGCTAAATCTGCCCAATTTCCCCTTCATGTATGGTTACCTGATGCTATGGAGGGGCCTACTCCTATTTCAGCTCTCATACATGCTGCTACCATGGTAGCGGCGGGGATTTTTCTAGTCGCTCGACTTCTTCCTCTTTTCGTAGTCATACCTTACATAACGAATGGAATATCTTTTATAGGTATAATAACCGTACTATTAGGAGCTACTTTAGCTCTTGCTCAAAAAGACATTAAGAGAAGTTTAGCTTATTCTACAATGTCTCAACTGGGTTATATGATGTTAGCCCTAGGTATAGGTTCTTATCGAGCTGCTTTATTTCATTTGATTACTCATGCTTATTCAAAAGCATTATTGTTTTTAGGATCCGGATCCGTTATTCATTCAATGGAAGCTATTGTTGGATATTCTCCAGATAAAAGTCAGAATATGGTTCTTATGGGGGGATTAACAAAACATGTGCCAATTACAAAAACTGCTTTTTTAATAGGTACACTTTCTCTTTGTGGTATTCCGCCTCTTGCTTGTTTTTGGTCCAAAGATGAAATTCTTAATGGTAGTTGGTTATATTCGCCGATTTTCGCAATAATAGCTTATTTCACGGCCGGATTAACTGCATTTTATATGTTTCGAATCTATTTACTTACTTTTGAAGGTCATTTGAACATTTATTTAAAAAATTACAGTGGAAAAAAAAGTAGTTACTTCTATTCAATATCTCTATGGGGTAAAGAAGGATTGAAAACGATGAATATTAATAAAAATTTTGGTTTATTAACCTTATTAACAATGAACAATAAGGAAAGGGCTTCTTTTTTTTCGAAAACAAAAAACCTATATAAAATTGATGGAAATTTAATAAAAATGATCCGATCTTTTATTACTATTACTGATTTTGACAATAAAAATATTTCTTCATATCCTCATGAATCGGACAATACTATGTTATTTACTATGGTTGTATTGATTCTGTTTACTTCCTTCATTGGATTCATAGGAATTCCATTCAATCACGAAGGAACGGATTTGGATATATTAACTCAATGGTTAACTCCATCTATAAATCTTTTACATTCAAATTCGAAGAATTCTGTGGATTGGTATGAATTTGTGATAAATGCAACTTTTTCGGTTAGTATAGCTTATTGGGGAATATTTATAGCCTTCTTTTTATATAAACCTATTTATTCAT